AATTTCATTCGGAGGAAGAACCTTATAAAGATCGTCTTGATTCTTATCAAAGAAAGACAGGATTAACTGAGGCTGTTCAAACAGGTACAGGTCAACTAAATGGTATTCCCGTAGCAATTGGGGTTATGGATTTTCAGTTTATGGGAGGTAGTATGGGATCTGTAGTGGGCGAGAAAATAACACGTTTGATCGAGTATGCTACCAATCAATTTTTACCTCTTATTCTAGTGTGTGCTTCCGGAGGAGCACGCATGCAAGAAGGAAGTTTGAGCTTGATGCAAATGGCTAAAATATCTTCTGCTTTATATGATTATCAATCAAATAAAAAGTTATTCTATGTATCAATCCTTACATCTCCTACTACGGGTGGGGTAACAGCTAGTTTTGGTATGTTGGGAGATATCATTATTGCCGAACCCAATGCCTACATTGCATTTGCGGGTAAAAGAGTAATTGAACAAACATTGAATAAGACAGTACCCGAGGGTTCACAAGAGGCTGAATATTTATTCGATAAGGGCTTATTCGATACAATCGTACCACGTAATCCTTTAAAAGGCGTTCTGAGTGAGTTATTTCAGCTCCACGCTTTCTTTCCTTTGAAAAAAAAAAAAAAAAATGAAATCAAGTAGAGACTTACTCTTAATTTATTCATAAAAATGAATAAATTATAAATTTTATTATTTTTTGTAACCAAGTAGTTATTTAGTTTATAGGGATCAAAGTAAAAATCTGAAGAATAGATTGATTTTTTTTTTTGTTTGGTAACATAAGATTGAATTGTAATTATTATATAGATTATTAGAAACTCCTTATTCTCTCTTAGTCTATCTACACAATATATTCGTAGATACTCTTTATTATTATACTCCTTATTAATGTATATACTCACTTAGGTATAATAGTATACTTATATATAGATATATATATAAATATAAATATATATAATAGTATACTTATATATAAATTCTAAATTCGAAAAGATCTTTATATTACTTTATATTAATATATTATATTAATATAAAGATAGAAAGGTTAAAATAGTAATATAACAATAAATAGAACAAAAAATAACAGGTACAAATATTAAATCGAGGTACCCATTCTATGACAACTCTCAACAACTTACCCTCTATTTTTGTACCTTTAGTGGGCTTAGTATTTCCGGCAATTGCAATGGTTTCTTTATCTCTTCATGTTCAAAAAAACAAGATTTTTTAGATACATTATCTATTTTTTTTTTTTTTTTTTTTTTCAAGACTTAGACTTAATTGGATCATAACACTTCTAGCCATTTAGTAGAAGTAGAAGTAGAATATGGTATAACGTGTGGCTTCCTCCGAGCATAAGCTCGTATGCATGCGTAAACATTATATATGAGTAAATGAATTCTAGCCATTTGAAAATGGATCGGTATCGGGGTGAATTTCTGAAATGAAATGTAAACTCAATATATCTATATGTATGTGGATATCTATAGTATGTGGATATCTATAAGAAATCATATGAAAGGGATGTTATTAGTTTAATTTAGATCTAAGCAATTAGATGAATTATTCCTAAAGGTTCATATCATAATAGTACTAGTTGATGAGGGTTACTTCGTAAATAAAAATAGGAAAGTCAAATTTTTTGGGGTTATTCCCAATTCCAATAAAATGCAACTAGATCTAGTATAGTATGAGTTGGCGATCAGACCGTATATGGATAGAACTTATAGCAGGGTCTCGAAAAACGAGTAATTTTTGCTGGGCCTTTATCCTTTTTTTAGGTTCATTAGGGTTTTTATTGGTTGGAACTTCCAGTTATCTTGGTAGGAATTTTATATCTTTATTTCCCTCTCAGCAAATAATTTTTTTTCCACAAGGGATCGTGATGTCTTTCTATGGAATCGCGGGTCTTTTTATTAGCTCCTATTTGTGGTGCACAATTTCGTGGAATATAGGTAGTGGGTATGATCGATTCGATATAAAAGAAGGAATAGTGTGTATTTTTCGTTGGGGATTTCCTGGAAAAAATCGTCGTATCTTTCTCCGATTCCTTATGAAAGACATTCAGTCCATCAGAATAGAAGTTAAAGAGGGTATTTTTGCTCGTCGTGCTCTTTATATGGAAATCAGAGGCCAGGGGTCTATTCCCTTGACTCGTACTGATGAGAATTTGACTCTACGAGAAATTGAGCAAAAAGCTGCTGAATTGGCTTATTTTTTGCGTGTACCAATTGAAGTATTTTGAAAAAAGAACTGAAAAATGAATGCTTTCTTAGCAAGAGGGAAAAAACTCAAGAATCCTCTTGCTCCTTAAATTTTTTTTATGTGTATGTAAATCCACTTAACTCAATTCAGTAACAAAACAAGTAACAAATCGAAATAATGGATTCATTCCATATATCTCATATATCAAAACATTTCGGAATTTCAAATTTGAAGTGGACCCTTTCTTATTCTATCTCTGTATTGTTTTTCTGTATTCTTTCTAAATTTTAGGACTAAACACTGTACTGAATCACAAATAAAAGGGAATAGCTTCATGAGTTCGATGACTTGTAATGGAATAGAAAGAACTGATGCTTGATAGAAATATCGTATAGAGTTGACGAATGGGGTGAGTTCAGTTAAAAATTCACAGACTAAAAAATGGCAAAAAAGAAAGCATTAATTTCTCTTATATATCTTGCATTTATAGTACTTTTGCCCTGGTGGATCTCTCTCTCATTTCCTAAAAGTCTGGAATCTTGGGTTACTAATTGGTGGAATACTAGGTACTCCGAAATTTTCTTGAATGATATTCAAGAAAAGAGTATTCTCAAAAAATTCATAGAATTAGAGGAACTCTATCTCTTGGACGAAATGATAAAGGAATACCCGGAAACACATTTACAAAAACTTCACGTCGGAATCTATAAAGAAACGATCCAATTGATCAAGATGCACAATGAGGATCGTATCCATACGATTTTGCATTTTTCGACAAATATAATTTCTTTCGTTATTCTAAGTGGTTATTCTATTCTAGGTAATGAAGAACTTGTTATTCTTAACTCTTGGGTTCAAGAATTCTTATATAACTTAAGCGACACAATAAAAGCTTTTTATATTCTTTTATTAACTGATTTATGTATAGGATTCCATTCGCCCCATGGTTGGGAACTAATGATTGGCTCTGTCTACAAAGATTTTGGATTTGTTCATAATGACAAAATTATATCTGGTCTTGTTTCCACTTTTCCAGTCATTTTAGATACAATTTTCAAATATTGGATCTTTCGTTATTTAAATCGTGTATCTCCGTCACTTGTAGTGATTTATCATTCAATGAATGACTGAAAAATGATCGATCGATCCAATTATAATGTTTCTTACTTTATACATAAGCAAAACAGTCAAAATAGTACTTATTCTTTCTACCCATTCGGGAGATTCCCATTCGGGGGATTCCTTCAATATTCCAGTAAAATTATTTCAGTAAATAGCAGAATCATAGATAGGGAACTTTACTAGTGACTTATCTAATTTTATTGTAGAAATTTTCGGGATCAATGATTGGACCATGCAAACTAGAAATACCTTTTCTTGGATAAAGGAAGAGATTACTCAATCCATTTCCGTATCGCTCATCATATATATAATAACTCGGGCACCCATTTCAAATGCATATCCCATTTTTGCACAGCAGAGTTATGAAAATCCACGAGAAGCCACTGGACGTATTGTATGTGCCAATTGCCATTTAGCTAATAAGCCCGTGGATATCGAGGTTCCACAAGCGGTACTTCCTGATACTGTATTTGAAGCAGTTGTTAGAATTCCTTATGATCTGCAACTGAAACAAGTTCTTGCTAATGGTAAAAAAGGAGCTTTGAATGTAGGGGCTGTTCTTATTTTACCTGAAGGGTTTGAATTAGCCCCTCCCGATCGTATTTCACCCGAGATTAAAGAAAAGATAGGAAATCTGTCTTTTCAGAGCTATCGCCCCACTAAAAAAAATATTCTTGTGATAGGCCCTGTTCCTGGTCAGAAATATAGTGAAATCACCTTTCCTATTCTTTCCCCGGACCCCGCTACTAAGAAAGATGTTCACTTCTTAAAATATCCCATATATGTAGGCGGGAACAGGGGAAGGGGTCAGATTTATCCCGACGGCAACAAGAGTAACAATAATGTTTATAATGCTACAGCGGCAGGTATAGTAAGCAAAATTATACGAAAAGAAAAAGGGGGATACGAAATAACCATAGTGGATGCATCGGCTGGACGTCAGGTGGTTGATATTATCCCTCCAGGACCAGAACTTCTTGTTTCAGAGGGCGAATCCATCAAACTTGATCAACCATTAACGAGTAATCCTAATGTGGGTGGATTTGGCCAGGGGGATGCAGAAATAGTACTTCAAGATCCATTACGTGTCCAAGGCCTTTTGCTTTTCTTGGCATCTGTTATTTTGGCACAAATCTTTTTGGTTCTTAAAAAGAAACAGTTTGAGAAGGTTCAATTGTCCGAAATGAATTTCTAGATCCGCGGATTTATCAACACCAAACTCAAAAAAGAATCCAATTTTTGTTGGTAATTATCTTATGTAATTATGTATGATCAAAAAAATTATGAAAAGTCTTTTATTTTTCTTGTTTATATATATTTTTTTTTTTTTTTTCTAGGTTTCTCATAACCTTTTTTCTATTTTTTCCATAAATAAGTATAAGTAGTGATAGTGGACAAACAAAAAATATAGGAAAATTTATTGAGCAAATAGAACTTTTTCATTGAACTTATAAAACTTATAAAAAAAAATAAAAATAGATAAATATAAATATAATATAGAGAATTGTGATATATAATTGTCATTGTGAATTGTGATTGTGTCATCCAAAAAAAGGAAATCGAGTGATTCCTTTTTAAATTTGGAAAGTATCGACGGGGACTATGGAGTAACAGATGTTCTGAATCAAGTAATGAAGTTAATTTTATAAAAACATCATAAAAAAGTGAAATGGAAGTTTTTGA